TAATTCAAAACCGAACATGAAACTTTGGTTTCATTCGGCTCCTTTATGGAAGATGGATAAATTCCTAGATCTAAGATGTGAATCAAATAAAAATCAATTCTATCCATAACATCTATGTTAGCTTTTTGTCTGAATAGATTCAGACTCGCTTTCTAGATGATCCCTCTAGAAGAAGGTGATTCTAACAATCTTTCTAGTTACTTCGTTCTCTATTTCTATTTGAGAGTAGAAAGGATCCTGAGGAAAAGGATTTTGTTTCCACCGAGCTAAAATAAGATGTCGATGTCTCTAGTAAACTAAAGACATCATTTACTAGCTATGCCATTTTGCTTCAATTTTTTCTCTACAAAGAAAAAATTTGAGGATTTAGTTACGATTAAAAATTTACTTTTCTATCTTCATCCATGGATCTTTTATGCATACTTTTTCAATTGGAAGTATTGATCCAATTCCAAAATTTTGTTTCGTAATTTCATAATCCAAATTTTCCATTTTTAAGTCAACCTTGGATACAAATCACGAGAATCCATATTTTTCCTCGAATATGTCATTGAAAGGTAAAGGATTAAATCCTTTTTAAGAAATAAAGTTTTTGATCGGAATATGAATCAAACCGAAAGATCCCTTAACTATTAAGGAGCTTACTAGAACGAATCGCACTTTTACCACTAAACTATACCCGCCGCTATAACTATAATACAATTATTGTATACAATATATAAAAATGCACTTTTTGTCGAACAGAGGAATTAGGCGTCATCGTAATAAAGATAGGATCCTAATCATGAAAATAAGAATGTCGCCGTTTTTCGCGGGGGATTGCAATTGAATCAGATTCTGGAAAGGGGGGCTCCTTTAAATAACTAAATTAAATATTAAATAAAAGTTTCTGTTTTTCGGAGGGGGTTGATAGATATGGCTCACTAAAACGACTGAAATCATAACAGAGCATTCATTATTATTTAAGAATACATAGTTTCATTTTAGATTCCCGTAAGGTTATCTAGTAACTCAAAAAAAAAAAAGAAGGAATAATAAGAAAGGAGACTTTGATTTTATAATTTTATATAAATATAATAGATAGAATAGATAGAATAAGAATCTAATAGATATATAAGAATGGAAATAAACCCTCATCTTTTTATTTTATTGCTGCTTTAATAGCAAGCATTTTTGTCTTCAACCCAGATAAATTCTTTTAACTAAGATTTGTTGGAACAAAAAAAAGGCCCGGCTAGGTATTGACCAGGCCAGGCCGTGGGAATAAGGGGAACAAAATCAAAGGGGTCTTCTTTATTTGTCTTTATATTTGTTTTTTGGATCTTTCGAGCCCTTACTTATAACTTAATATCTAAATTCTAAATGAAATTGCTGGTCAAAGTTGTACATATCTATATAATAAAGAAAGAGAAAGGGATATTTTTTTCTTACTTCATGTGTAATGTAACATAGTCATTATTCTCTTGTTCAATTGGGAGAGATGGCTGAGTGGACTAAAGCGGCGGATTGCTAATCCGTTGTACGAGCTATTCGTACCGAGGGTTCGAATCCCTCTCTTTCCGTTTCCTTTGATGATTGAGTTATCTTTCAAATTTTGCAAATACTTTTTTGCCTAGTTCAGGCATGTGGAATAGATAACAAAATCCTAAGAAATAAAATGAAAACCCTTTTTATTCTTCACGTCCAGGATTACGTCCTGGATCATTAGATAGAAATCCAAAGATGAAGAGAGAAACAAAGAATATCACGACTGTGTAAACGGAAAGTTTGAGAGTAAGCATGACACAATCTCCAAGATCCTTTTTTTTGAAAAAAAAAACGAGAAAAGAGAATAGATCCTCCATTTTTATACTATATATTCTAAATATTAGAATATCCAAACTATTCTATTTTGACACCAAGAAATGAAGTTATTTCTAGAAATAGAAAAGGATTTTATGAAAAGAAAAGTAATTTGTAATAAGAGTCCTTCATTATCAAAAATGGATTTCATACTCCCAATTAGGTATTGTGGGGTACCCTAACCTAACCCTAGTTAGGGTCTTTCGTTGGAAAAAGGTTAGAATGGCGAAATCGGCCGAGCCGGGTTTTGATTTTTCGAGGTTATCCCCGACTTTCCATGTTTGAATCAAAGGTTCATACTGTAAGACTTAGTTGATCTTCTGAATTGGTAGAATTTTTTCTCGAACAAATCATGAATTTTCTAGGATAGTATTAAAGATTTTATCGAAAACTTACAGCAGCTTGCCAAACAAAGGCCAAGAGAAAAAAGAACAAAGGTATGACTGGCATAACATCTATGATGGGATTCAAAAAAGCATAGGCCTCGGGCAATTTGGCGAAGAAAAGACTAGTCGAAGAAAGGGCAGAATTAAGACAGATACAGATCAAACTAAAGGTATTAAGCATAACAGACATTTTGTTCTTGGAGATAATTGCATTTTGGTTGAGTTATTGATATAAATAAGGAAAAATGAAGTAAGGTAGACAAAAAGCCTTTCTTTTTCTTTGAACCCACCCAATCAAAAACCGTCCAATTCTCAAAAGAGAATAGAAGAAATCATACTTTCATACAATATCTTAATTGAATTATATGTAATGATCAATAAATTAAGTTGAATTCTATATCTACATGTGTCAAAATCCTAACAAGAATCTAATCTATTCTATAAAAATTTTTTATATAGATAGTTGGACTGGAATTGACGAACACGCAACACGCATATTAGTCTTTATTAGTGTCGAATAGAAATCTAAATGGGGCGTCGCCAAGTGGTAAGGCATCGGGCTTTGATCCCGCTATTCGGAGGTTCGAATCCTTTCGTCCCAGAATGTATCCATTAGAATCCATTTTTCTTTTTTAAACTTCTGACTAAAGGTAGAATATTAGTCATTAGAGTGTGATTTTTTTGTTGATTCAAAGAAGCGTCCTATCTTGTTTTTTCACAACAAACTGAATGGGATTGACTGCAAATGACATGCAGATGGAACTGAATATATTTGTGATCCCGGTAAGATGGTAACATAGATCACAAAAGTTTGAATTCAAAGGGGGTAGGGTGGGCTTTTCATTGTATGTCCACTCCTTTCATAGTGAAGTAAGTTAGTTACTTAGAAAAACCTTAGGTCCCACCTCTATTTGAATTTTCAAATTCTTTTTTTGAATCAAAATGGGGAGGGGCCTATTTTCCCTAGTTCTTTTTCCCAGTCCCTTAAGGGTATTCCGATTAGTAATCTTAACGTTCTGTGGATTTCTGAATTCTTAAATAAGAGTAAGAGGGGGTTCTTGGTACTAATTCAATTTTCTCGATGGGATTGCGTCTCTTAAGGTTGGGTTAAGGTAAACTATAAACTAATAAAATAAATAGTAGCAAGGACTTAAGAAACGGGGGGTGGCTCATATATTTTATTCACTTGAATGGCAAAATTGCAAAAAGATTACTTAATCTCAGGTTAAACAAAATATGAAAATACATATAAATGAGGAAATGCTTAGTTTGTATGTATTGTTTGATTTTGTTGTATTTTAGTGACAGCAGTCTTTCGATTTTTGTGAATAAAGAATTGGAATTGTTTCAATGTGAAAATGCAAATATTTAACATAGAATATTCATAACGGGTGCTCGGTCTATTTGATAAATATGAAAACCTTCTAGTCGTCCATCTGATTGATAAAATCAGAATCCAAAGGACCTAACTCTTCCCCTATATGAGTCTTTTTTAGCCATCTCACACAAAAAAAGAAATGGGATATTTTGTTCGATTTAGTTATCTGCTTTAAATTTTTAAATTATTGATGAATCGGTTCGAAAAGAAAGAGAGATTTCTCTTTGTTTGATGATCAAATGTAGTCTTTACTGTCAAACTTTATTCAAAAAAAGATATTGAAAGAGGAAACTTTTTCAATTATAAACATTTTTAACCCTTCCTTAGGAGTAGAATCTTTGATATTTGAAGAAGTTGGAGTTGGGGCAATGTCAATCTAAAGCTAGCCCTAGCTTATCGAGTCACTTGAGGATGGAGATTCAAAAAGACTACATTTATTCGTATAATTTCTATTAGTTAGTTAAGTTAGTTATACTAGTTCTATATTTCTCTTAGCTATTTCTGTTAGTTTGTTTTTTTAGAAAAATTGTTGCATTGATACAAAAAAAGATGGGGCCTTGCTAAGATTTTTCAGAACAATCTTGACCATAGAAGAAAAAAGGGTAGATTACTATGTCTATGTACCGACTGAACTGAACCAATGACTATTCATGATTTCATAATTGAATCAATTTCATAAAGGTTCCAAATTAGAGGAATGTTATGGTAAAACTTCGTTTGAAACGATGTGGTAGAAAGCAACGTGCGACTTGAAGGACGCGATCCGATGTGGATTCTTAGTCTTACATCCACCATTTTATATTGGAATGAGGGTGCTCTCGACTCGACATCATTTGTTCCACTCTAACCCCTCTTTTTGTTGGGTTGTAATGTAAATAAACATAGTACATGATGGAGCTCGAGTAGAAAAAAATTTTCTCGGGGGCAAGGATCTAGGGTTAATGCCAATCAATAAATTGAAAGAACTTCGTAAGTAGATTTTCGATATAGAAATCGAAAGGATCCAATTTCGGCAAGTTTCAATAAAAAAATTTGTTGGAATTGATAAAACACTTTTGATCCAAAGTGTATCACGCGAGAATCAACTCTGCGTATGATTCGTTGTTAGAAAGAAATCACAAAAGGGGTATGTTGCTACCATTTTGAAAAGATTAAGAAACACCGAAGTAATGTCTAAACCCAATGATTTAAAACAAAGAGAAAGGATCCCAAAACAAGGAAAGACCGTTTCAATTGTCTCAATAATTGGATCAAAATAAAGAGTACAAATAGATTTTAAATGAGACAAACAAAAGGGGGTTAAAGACTACTCAATAACGAAAATTTCCTAAAGCTTTTCCTTTAAGCTATTTTTGAGAATTATCCAACTTGAGTTATGAGTACAAATGTTTTTTTTAGGAGGGAACAAGGAAAAATGAGTGAAATCATAGTCTAATTTTTTTTATGGACCCTTTTCCCATTCATTAGAATTCTATATATAGAGAAAGCTGTGAATCATTTTTTCTCGAGCCGTACGAGGGGAAAACTTCCTATACGTTTCTAGGGGGGGTGTTTTTTATCTACATCTATCTCAATGAGCCGTCTATCGAATCGTTGCAATTGATGTTCGATGCCGAAGAGAAGGAAGAGATCTTCGGAAAGTGGGTTTTTATGATCCAATAAAGAATCAAACTTATTTAAACGTTCCTGCGATTCTCTATTTCCTTGAAAAAGGTGCTCAGCCTACAGGAACTGTTAAGGATATTTTACGGAAGGCAGAGGTTTTTAAGGAACTTCACCCGAATCAACCGCATTTAAGCAAATAAAAAACAAATAAATAAAGGGGGGTGATTCTTATATAACTTTGCTTTCTATTATATAATTTTTCTACTTCTTACTTATGGATTCCCTCTTCCCTCATCTAAACCCTTTTTTTTCTATCTATGTAGTGCTAATCCAACACAAGTTTTTTTGAATATTATTGAAATGTAATTTCTTTTTTTTCATTGTATTCTTTATCTCAACATTTATATTGACAACAGTATATCGAACAAATATAATTAATTGTGATAAGTGGGCTTTTTATTTCCGTCTCATAGTTTTCCTTTTGATCTTACTTCATTCAAATGATGGGTTCGTTGCATTCGCTTTGATACAAAAAATATATTTTGATTGAAAAGTAGATAACATAAGAGAAGAGATGGTCTATTCATTTGCCATTTCCCTATCCTTTGCTTTTTTCTTTTATTGCAGAATTTTCTGTATTTTCATCTGGCCGATTGATTTTAATGTTCCGAATCAATTAGAAAATGGATTTTTTATATTATTTACTTTTTTAGTACAATAGTTTGATTGCCTCATATAATCATTTATTTTGATTCTGGTTGTATCTATACACCCTTTTCTATTCCTATTCGGGTTGCTAACTCAACGGTAGAGTACTCGGCTTTTAAGTGCGACTAGGATCTTTTACACATTGGGATGAAGTGAGGGATTCGTCCATACCATCGGTAAAGTTTGGAAGACCGCGACTGATCCGGAAAGGGAATGGATGGAAAAAATAGCATGTCGTATCAACGAAGAGTTCTGAGAATATTTTATTCTTTCCGAATCAGTATAAAACCTTGTTTTAATTATTGAAACGGAGTAAAGTGAATTCATTCAATTTCAAGTTGGGTTGAATGAATAAATGGATAGAGATAGAGCCCTATGGCTTCAATTAATTATAGGGAAAGAAAAAGCAACGAGCTTCTGTTCTTAATTAGAATGATTGCCCGATCTAATTATAAGTTAAAAATTTATTAGTGCCTGATACGGGAAGGGCTTTTCCCACGAGTGAATTCTTTCTTTTTTAATGAATCCTAATTATTTTATTGCCATTCTTTATTAATATATTATGAATAATATATTATTCATTTTGGAATGGAGACGTGTGTCTAAAAGAAACAGTATATTGATTAAAACATTTCCAAAATCAAAAGAGCGGTTGGGTTGAAAAAATAAAGGATTTCTAACCACCTTGTTTTGTTATCTTATAACGAAGATAAACCATAAAAAAACAGAGGATAGAGAGTCTGTTGATAAGTCTACTTAGATCCGAGGTATCTATTCGTTTCTTATTTCATTTCTTATTAAGACAAAGAATACCTTGTTTTGACTGTATCGCACTATGCATCATTTGATAACCCCCAAAAATCCTCTACTCTTGGTATAAATAGAATTTCAAATGGAGGAATTCCAAAGATCTTTAAAGATAGATGGGTCTCAACAACACTACTTCTTATATCCACTTATCTTTCAGGAGTATATTTATGCACTTGCTCATGATCATGGTTTAAATAGAGCGCATTTGTTGGAAAATGTAGGGTATGACAATAAATATAGCTTACTATTTGTGAAACGTTTAATTACTCGAATGTATCAAAAGAATCGTTTGCTTTTTTCTGTTAAGCATTCTAACCAAAATGCATTTTTGGGGCGCAATAAGAGTTTTGATTCTCAAATGATATCAGAGGGATTTGCAGTCATTGTAGAAATTCCATTTTCTCTACGATTCCTTTCTTCCTTAGAAAAGAAAGGGAGAGTCAAATCTCAGAATTTACGATCAATTCATTCAGTATTTCCTTTTTTAGAGGACAAGTTTTCACATTTAAACTATGTATTAGTATATCTAATACCTTACCCAGCCCATTTAGAAATTTTGGTTCAAACTCTTCGCTACTGGGTAAAAGATGTCCCTTCTTTGCATTTATTACGATTCTTTCTCCACGACTGTCGTCATTGGACTAGTCCTTTTATTCCAAAGAAAGTCAGCTCTTTTTTTTCAAAACGAAAGCAAAGATTCTTCTTCTTCCTATATAATTCTCATATATGTGAATACGAATCCATCTTAGTCTTTCTCCGTAACCAATCTTC